AGAAAGGATCAAAAGTTGTGAAAAATGCTTTTTTTTTCTCGAGATCTTTTTTTTTACCCATATTCCTGATTAGTAATCATCACGTCTCTATCAACAAGATAAAAGAGCAAATTTTTCCTTTCGCGAAATTAGGCAAGGCAAATAAAACGAATTTCATATTCCCTTCTTACGTATGTATATAATATAATTCAAATATAGATATAGAGTCTTGCATCTTTCTATATCTCCCGAGAATCCCCATTTTTTCTAATAATCCCTGTTGGATCGGATTCTAACGAATCTTTCGGAAATTTGTAAGAAACTCTTTCTTTTAAATTATAAGACAAGAAGAAGAATAATAAATGGATTATCATACATATATTTCATGTAGAAAAATGAAATGAATAAGTCCATTTATTTAGTTCTACATTCCTTGCACTTATTATATACTCAATTATTATATATACTCACTTATAGTATAATTATATACGAATTCTAATTAATTAGTAATTATATACTTACTAATTATAATTCTTATAAGATATCTTTATAACAATATAAATATAAGAATAACAAAATCGAGGTACCCATTCTATGATAAATCTCGACTTACCCTCTGTTTTGGTGCCTTTAGTAGGCCTAGTAGTTCCGGCAATGGCAATGGCTTCTTTATCTCTTCCTATTCAAAAAAACAAGATTTTTTAGATCCAATGGGACCATCCATTTTTTTTTTCAAGACTTAGACTTGAATCATAACACAGATATTTATTTAGTGGAATAGGGTATAAGGGGTGGTTTCCTCCGAACATAAATGAAAGAGCTTTTATGCATGCGGAAACATGATATATGGGTAAATGAATTATAGCTATTTTCAAATAGATCAAGATCGGCGGATGTCTGAAATGGAAAGTCAATGTATCTAAATGTGTGTAGATATCTATAGGGGATCATATGAAGGGGATGTTATTATTTTAGATCTAACCAATTCGATGAATTACTCCTAAAGGTTCACATCAGAATAGTGCTAGTTGATGAGAGTTACTTCGGAAACACAAAGAGTAAAGTCAAATTCATTTGGGTTATTCTCTCAATTCCAATAAAATGCAACTGGATCTAGTATGAGTTGGCGATCAGAACAGATATGGATAGAACTTATAACGGGGTCTCGAAAAACAAGTAATTTTTGCTGGGCCTTTATCCTTTTTTTAGGTTCATTAGGATTCTTATTGGTTGGAACTTCGAGTTATCTTGGTAGGAATTTGATATCTTTATTTCCGTCTCAGCAAATCATTTTTTTTCCACAAGGGATCGTGATGTCTTTCTATGGGATCGCAGGTCTCTTTATTAGCTCCTATTTGTGGTGCACAATTGCGTGGAATGTAGGTAGTGGTTATGATCGATTCGATAGAAAAGAAGGAATAGTGTGTATTTTTCGTTGGGGATTTCCTGGAAAAAATCGTCGCATCTTCCTTCGATTCCTTATGAAAGATATTCAGTCCATCAGAATAGAAGTTAAAGAGGGTATTTATGCCCGTCGTGTCCTTTATATGGAAATCGGAGGCCAGGGGGCTATTCCCTTGACTCGTACTGATGAGAATTTGACTCCACGAGAAATTGAACAAAAAGCTGCCGAATTGGCCTATTTCTTGCGTGTACCAATTGAAGTATTTTGAAATGAACTGAAGAATAAATGCTTTCTCATCAGGAGGGAAAATCCTCTTTTTCTATAGCATAACTTAACTGAAGTTTCTTCAGAACGCTCATTCGAGCCAAAGTCGACGTATATGGAACAGCCATAAAACGAAACTGTTTTTGTCCGCAAAAATGGTCTTTTGTGTGTATTATGGAAATCCACTCAACTCAATTCAGTAACAAAACAAGTAACAAATAGAAATAATGGATTCATCTCATATATCAAAACATTTCGGAATAAAGAAAAAAATTTCTCTTTTTCTTTTAGGTCCAATATTTTGAATTGATACATTAGATACAGATAGATCATATCTTGTAAATTATCTCTCTTTTCTTTTGTCAATCGACGTTTCTTTTTATTCTTTCTTTTGGGTTCCTTAATGATCAAACGATTGGATTTCTTATAACAATAACTATCCAATTTCTCTCTTGTTTTGCCACTCATTTTTGATCACAGTATTCTTCAGAAATTGATCTCAATTATTCCGGGACTATGAGTAGCCAGCGACATTTTTTCGAAATATTGAATATTTTAATAGAAAGGGAGTTCTTTCGTCTCGAAATACGAATAATATTCATTACTTGAAACGGTTCTTTCGGGCATTCATTGAAAGGAGGCAATTGCTTCAAATTTGACCAATTGAGATATCTGGAAACAAAACAACATTTTTGATTATTTCTTCATTTGAATTCGAAGTGGACTCTTATTCTATTTCTGTATTCTTTCTAGATTCAAGGACTACCCACTGAATCACAAATAAAAAACAGGGAATAGATTCATAGGCTCGATACCTTGTAATAGAACTCATGCTTGATAGAAATATTAGAT